TCGTAAAAACCCACTTTTCGAAGATCCCTTCCTTCTCTTCGGGATCGGACATCAATTGCAACGATTCGATAGATGGCTCATTGGGATAGATATAAATAAAAAAGACCCCCCATAGAAACGTATAAGAGGTTTTCTCCTCGTACGGCTCAAGAAAGAATGATTCTAATTTCTTTTTGTATCTATAATATTTAATAATATTTGATGTTCTTTTTATTTGTTGTTATGTTCTTTTTATTTGTTGTATTGTATATATAATAACTATGTATAATAACAGATAGTATGTATAATACAAAGAATTCACATTGTGTATATATTAAAATGTATAAAATAGAAAATAAAAAGAAAATATTAAATTGATGATTAAAATGTATTTAATATTTAATAAAATATTTAATAATGTATTTAATAATCTATATTATAAATATGCACTAATACCTAATTAACAAATACGCATTATTAAGTTATTCTAATTATTAAGTTATTATGGATAATTCTATATATATATAGAATATGTATTAATATGTATTATATATGTATATTAGATTTATATAATTATGTAAAATATGTTATTATGTAAATTTTTGAAAAAATATCTTATTTATTTTATTTGAAAAGAATTTATTAATTTCATTTTCATTTTAATAATTTAATAATGAAGAAAATTCTTTTTTTTTTTTTAATATTATATAAGATTTTTAATATATAATTAATGTATATAATTAATGACAAACAAAATAGAAAAAAGATAATATAGAATCAAAAATGAATACATAAAATAATGAATTAGACTATGATTTGAGTTTTTTGTTCTTCCTTACATAAAAAAGAAATCTCATTCGTACTCATAACTCAAGTTGTATAATTATGAAAGGGAAATCCTTAGACATTTATTGAGTCGTCTCTAACCCTTTTTTATTTGTCTCATCTCAAATTTATTCTGATTCCTTATTCTGATATAAGTGTCAAGACAATTAAAAAGAGTCTTTCCTTGTTCCGGAACCTTTTATCCTTCCTTTGTAAAATCATTGGGTTTAGACATTACTTCGATGATCCTTACGCCTTTCAAAATGGCAGCAACATACCCTTTTGCTTTTTCATTTTTATTTTTATAGAAAAATTATGGGAACAAAAAATTCCCTTGTAATACGCTTTTAATCAAAAAGGTTTTACCCATTTTGCTTCAAACAAAATTGACTTTTTGATTTCATTTCAAACTTGTTAAAATTTGAATTTTTGATTTCTCTATAAAAGATTTACAAAGTTGTTCCAACTTATTGATTGGCACTAACCCTAGATTATTCCTCTTCATATTAATATTGATAAAAAAATCAATATTTTTTGCTCGAGCTCCATCAAGTACTATTTATTTCAAGTACTATTTATTATTATTTACAACCCAATACAAATTAAGGTCCTATGGAACAGAACAAACGATGTCGAGCCAAGAGCATTTTCGTTCTTAGAGAAAATGATGGATGTAAGAATCCACATATGATGATGTCCTTCAAGTCGCACGTTGCTTTCTACCACATCGTTTCAAACGAAGTTTTACCATAACATTCCTCAAATTTTAGATTTTGAATCCGTATGGAATTGATTCAATATGTCAATATGGAATCATGAATAGTCATTGGTACATAAGAGTCCGTACTTTTTATCTTTTATCCATGGATAGACAGAACGCCCTATAAAAGTCCGAAGTTTCTTTTTTTGATAAGATTGATTTTTCCCATTTCTTTTCTTCAAGTATCAAGAAAAGAATTCATTCATAAGAAATAAGCCAAAAGGCTTTTATTTTGAAAAATCAATCTTATATAAGGTAAGACTATACAAGGTAAGATTAAAGATTAAATAGTGCCCTTATCATATGTTGAATTAATAATCAAAAAGATAAAATAATAATAATCTGGAAAGTGGGATGTTCGCATATCAATGATATAGAACGAATAATTATTCCAACTACTAATCATAGATATTTCAATATCTGCGGATCCATTACACCCAACCAAAAGACCATGATTACGTAACGTAAATAGAACAACAGCAAGACATAATATAATGAGTATGGGCACAGGCCTCGGTCATTTTATACAGGTCTTTCCTGACTTAAGATTCAAGTCAAGAATTTTTTTTTTCATGAATCAATTCTATTCCATTAAAATGATAAAAGAAATGGAATATAGAAATTCCTTCTACATCAATCCTACATTAATTCTAAGATTATTTTAAGATTATTCATTTGAACCAGATACAAAATAAAAAATTTGGTCAAAAAAACCATATATTATCCATTGAACTTTCTTTGTTAATAAGATCCATACATAAACTAATATTTCAATTGATAGCTTACCTTGCTTTGCTGATTAACTCATACCCATACAAGTTATACCGATATCGTGAATCATAGTAAAACCTAATTAAATTAAATAAAAACAAAAAAAATTACGGGATCCTATCTTATTATGGGATTCTATACTATAAATATAGTATAGTTACAAAAACAAATGGGTCCAAACTCATTTGTTTTTCCCATTTTTGACCCTAACTTTTTTGTTTTTGTAACTTTAATACAAGACCCATGATGAAATTAGTACTAAATTAGATTACTCAGTTAGTCTCTACATAGACTGTGGAATTTGCCCTATTCCCTTTAGTTTCTTTAGGTGTTTTAGGTGTTATGGAGGTTTGCCTTTTTTTTTTTTGCATTTTGACTCAAAATGCATCATGATCATGATTATCTAATAATTCAAATATTTTGTATGATAGATATGAAACATAAAGTGTCCCTAAGTAACTAACTCAAATAGAAATAGGAGTAATACATACGTATATATATATATATATATATATATATATCTTTATTTATATATTTCAATTATATATTTCAATATTTATATATATTTTAATATGGAAAATATTGAAAAATGGAAAAATATCCCATTTTGGGAGTGAAATGAAACTATTAACGCACACCTGTCCATATAAAAAACCATTTCTATCTATTTCTTACACATTTGACACTGGATTACCTTTATTTATGATAAACCAAACGAACAAAAAATATGATTTTTCTTTTTAGAAGAATCATAAAAGTTCAGAACGAAAGAGGTTCTTTTCTTTAAACATTTTATTTAATTGAAATGTTATGTTGAGTGCAATGTGATCCAATCCTTAGATTCCATTGGAATCAACCTGGGACGGAAGGATTCGAACCTCCGAATAACAGGATCAAAACCAGTTGCCTTACCACTTGGCCACGCCCCATTCTTATTTATATTCAATACTAGACTAATAAACATTAGTATAATTTTAGTAATTATAGGCTATTCGTCAATTATAGACTTAATCCCGTATAAACAATAACAAATTGAAAATAAATTCGAATAATTTCGAATAAAAACAATTTCTCGTTTAATATATCAGTTTAGTAAGGATTTCTTCTCTACATTTATAATAATCTATATTAGTATAATAATCTATATTAGATTAGTTAAATTTAGAAATTGCATCTATATTCCATTTTTTCTATTGGAAAATGGAATTAGAAATAGAAAGCATATTATATACCTATATATAATAAATAATATATAATAATGGATTTAGTTAATAATAATAGAATTAGTTCTAATTAGCTAATTAACTGTTTAATTGGTATTAGTTATTGATTGGAGTTCTTATTTTTGTTGCTGGGATTAGACATATGTGGATATCGAATCAAAACAAATTCATTGATCATTATATAGAATTCAATTAAGATATTGTATGAAAGTATAATTCCTTATATTTGCAAATGAAAATGTAAGGATTTTTGATTTTGGGAAATTTTACAAACGAGAAGGAATTTTAACCCCTCTTCTTTCTTCATTTTCTCCCTATATCAATAAAATAAACTCAATAAAATTATCCGCAAAAACGATTTGTTATGCTAAATATCTTTAGTTTAATCTGTATCTGTCTTAATTCTGCCCCTTATTCGAGTAGTTTTTTCTTCGCAAAATTGCCCGAGGCTTATGCCCTTTTCAGTCCAATTGTAGACTTTATGCCCGTCATACCTCTACTTTTTTTTCTTTTAGCCTTTGTTTGGCAAGCTGCTGTAAGTTTTCGATAAAATTATTAATAATATAATACTCTACTAAAAGCATTCATGATTTATTCGATAAAAAGAGTCTAAGAATTGATAAGATCAAATAAGTCTTATGGAATGAAGCTTCGATTCCAAAATGGAAATTCTTGTATATTGGATAACTCTAGTATTGAATTCGCATCAGTCCGTTTCCTTTTTTCTATCTTTGCGGGGTTCTATTCTATTAAGTTACCGCACTTGATTGTGAATATAACAAACAAGAATATTTTGGTAACGAAAGAGTTAGAATCTTATTACATACAAATAAATTTGTGAAAAGAAAATCTCTTCTCCCCCTTTTTTTCGAAATTTTTTTCTCTTTTTTGGTCTCATATCAAAATATGTGGTACAAAAATGGATAATCTATTCCCTTTTGCAAAAAAAATGATCTTGGAGGTTGTGTAATGCTTACTCTCAAACTCTTTGTTTACACGGTAGTAATATTCTTTGTTTCTCTCTTCATTTTTGGATTCTTATCTAATGATCCAGGACGTAACCCCGGGCGCGAAGAATAAAAAAAGAAATAGGAAAAATCTTTCTTTTTTGATTTCTTTATTTTGATTTCTTTATTTTATATATAACTATGACAAAACGGGGGATCCCCATTTTTTTTTTCAAATTAGAAAGTATCAAGTGACCAGAGAGAACGGAGAGAGAGGGATTCGAACCCTCGGTACGAATAACTCGTACAACGGATTAGCAATCCGACGCTTTAGTCCACTCAGCCATCTCTCCCAAATCTAAGATTTTCTATTTTGGATGTTACGCATGAAGCAAAGATTAATAAAAAACCATCGTTATCCTTCGCTTATTTCGTTTCGTTTATGAGTTCTATTTTTATTCATTATATTAGAATTACATTATAATATAATATTGA